TCGTGGTTTAAGAGAACAGATACAGGATTTTCTTGGTTTTGCATAGTTGATCTAAGATCTCTTTTATTTGCAATTTTTTTTTCTTTTTTTTTCTTGAATTCTAATTCAAAATATTTTTTTTTGTTTGGCGGTATAATTCCTTTTTGTTTTCTATTCATGTTTTGAGTTTCACTAAGACTTTCATTTCTATTAAAATGAAAAAAAAGGAACTTGCTTGGTATAAACCAGGGTTTCATTTTATATGCATTATAAAATAGACAAAATTCTGGGAAGAACCAAACTTCTAGATTCGATATAGGATGACTTAGTATTTCTTTATTCATTCCCATCCAATCCCATTTGTTTTTTTGATTGGATGAATTGTTTTCTTCATCTTGATGAAACATAAAATAAAAAAGATCTTTTTTATCAATTTTATCAATTATTTGATAATTCAGAGTCTCGGTCTGAATATTTTGATTTCTGTTGGTATTGACGTTGACCCAAGCTTCAATATCCATTTTTTTTCTAAAACAAAAATGTAGAATTTTCCAATCAAAATATTTTCGATCCGTATTTTTTTCCATATATAGAATAGCGCTTTTTCCTAAAAATATTTTGATAGGGATATCGGCGAATCTAGCAAAATATTTTCTTGTTTGTGTATTGTAATTATAAGAATTCTTTTGAGTTTTATTGACTTGGAATGGTGATCTATAAATAGATGAGTCTTCCGTATTTTCATAATTAATAGATCTATAAGATAAAAGATTATATCTATAGTATTTTTGAAAATTATCTTTCTGATTCGGTAATAAATATACTTCGTAATCACTTTGTTTTTTATAATAACTTAATTGTTCTTTTTCATATGACTCTGATGTGTTTACATTTTTATCTTGAATTATACGACATTTTTTGGTGCTATTTCGCCACTTTTGTGCTATTAATTTAGACCATTTAAGCGGAGATAAATGATATTGATAATAACCTCTTAACCAGCCTTTCCATTTATTTTTTTTCGAGTTCGGGAGTTTCTTATCTTTGAATTTAGGATCAAGTATTCCTTGTCTGCTCAAATAATTTTTTATTGAAGTTTTAAGAAAAAAAGATGTTCCATGATATTCAAGAATAGATATTAATTTAAACAAGTTAAGAACTTGGACTTGTGATAATTTGTAAAATACATATGCTTGTGAAAAAGAGAATAATTTATCAAAATTAGGTGAATTATTATTACTAATATTATAAAAGGGCTTTTGTATAGTTGAAAGAAAGTCAATTGTATTTTGATTAATTTGATTACTTTTTTCGTGATTTTTTTTAGTATTTAAAATAGGTTTATCAATAATAGTTTTTGTTGATTCAATAAAAATTTTTCTATGGATTCTGGGAATATTAATCATAGATAGAAGGATATTTATATATATCTTTTGAATGAAAAATTTTATAAAAAAATCAAATTTACGGATTATTCGAGCAATACGTCTTTTTAATATTTGCCAAATCATTTTTGTTAATTCGAATCTTTTAGCATTATAACGATTTTTATTAGTATTAAGACTAACATTTATTCCTGGAATCACTTTTTTTTTCTCTTTTTTAATTTTTTCTATTTTTTTTTTAATTGTACTTGTTCTATCAGTTAGATCATTCATTTTTTTTTCTGTCAGTAAAAAATTTGTCCAATTTCTAGATGTAAGGTGATTCATGGATTCATTAATTAGTGGATTCCCCATTATCGAATCTTTTTTAATTTCGTCTAATTTATCTACTTCTTTCAATCTACTAAATATAAATAGAATTTTATTTATTTTTGAAATTTCTTTTATTATTCTTTTTAAAAATAGAATATTTTTTATAAACCAGTTTTTTGTTTTTTTTGAAATAGTTAGAAAGAATCTTGTTCTTTCTTTTAAAATTTGTAAAATGAAAAGGTATTTTTTTTTTAAATTTCCAAGTTTTTTTTCGAGTTTCTTTAAAATAGGTTCAAAAAAGGAAGGACCTTTTCGGGGAGAACCAAAGGGAAATTCCGTTTCCATTCCCCAAACTGTTAAAAAAAAAAAATCATCCTTTTGACCTTTCTTTTTCATTCGATCTAGATAAGAATACTTTAGTTTAGATCCATGCCAAGGTTTTAGACAGAAAGGAAATAGGATTTTTATCTGAATGCCATCTAGTAACCAATTTTGTGGAAATTCTCTTTCTGATAATTGAACACCATTATAGGTGCATTTAATATGTATTTCTCTATTCCATTCCTTTAAATCTTCAGACCATTCAGGAAATTGCAATAGTAGCATACGGCCAATATTTTTAGTTATTATTAATGAAGGTAATAGAATATATTTTCTAAGAGTCGATTGAGTTATTAACATTAAACCTCTTATTATTTGCGCAAATGGGATCGTATCCCAAGCTTCTGCTATTTCTATTCGTGCTTTCTCCTTTCTTTTATTCTCTTCTTTTTTGTCCGTCTCTTTTTTTTTTTCCTCTTTTCTCTCTTCTTCTGTATAATCTG